TTACGATTGAAAGTTTTGTACTATCATCCATAGATCCTTTATTCATACTCATTCAATTGGAAGAATTGAACCAATCAAAAAAATTATGCTTCTCGACTCCATAATCCAATTTTTTTATTAAAATTATGATTGCCTTTTGGATAGAAATCGTGAGAATGTATATTCTTTCCTCAAATGTCCTATTGAGGGTTAAAGGATTAAATCTTTTTAAGAAATAAAGTTTTTGATCGGAATATGAAATATGAAAAAAATGGAAAGACCCCTTAACTATTGAAGTTGTTAATAGAACGAATCACACTTTTACCACTAAACTATACCCGCTACATATTCATTATTGAATATGAATGGACCATTTGTCCAACAAAGTAATCAGACGTAGTCAAGATAGCATCAGAATCATGAAAATTCCAGAATTAACACGTATTTTTCTCCACTGCGGCGCGGAATTGAAAACTTGAAAAAAAATAGGTGAATAGCAAAAAGTTTAGTCAAATTTAAATAGTGTTTAAATAGTGTAGTAAAGTTATAAGTATTTTTTTTTTGAAACCTCCCTTCACTTGAACCACCAGATTTTCTGAATTCGGGTAAATTGGGCCTCAAACTTTCAAGCTTGTACTTTGCTTTGAACAAGTAAATGATTTATAGTCTCATTTTATAAATATATGTTTTTTCTTTGATATTATGATATTATAAGATATATTTTATTTCTTTATTAATACTTCTTTACTTCTTTCTTATTAAGACTTCTTAAGTGAATTATTAAGATGAATATAATACTGAACTTCAACTTTCATTTATAATGAAATTCGTTTTTCATTAATGAATTTCCGAATTTTATACTTAAGAATAATAAAATAAAGACGACGATTAGTACTATATTACTAGATACTATAATACTATTAAAGTAGAACACTTTTACTATAAAGTTTTACTATAAAGACTAAATATTAGAATTTATACTCATTTATACTCTAATTTACTAGAATTACTATATAAGGTACTATAATATACTAAGAATAGATATAGAATCTCTAATATTTCAATTTCAATATATTTCAATATAGAATATATAGAATATTCTATATTAATCATTAATCATTAATCTAGATCTAGATAATTTTTTAAAGAATTTCTAAAATAATCTATCTATTAGAATCTTATATAATTTCCTAATAATTAGGAATGGGAATAAAAATTACTCTTCTTGTTTCAATAACAATTTTTATTCGTCGGAACAAAAGAAGTACTGGCCCGGCCAGTACTTATACTTAACCAGGCCGGGGAAATGAACCTTTTGTACAAAATAGAAGAAGTAAGGTATTCTTTCTATTGGATAAATCTGTTTCGAATCATTGAAGGAAAATAAAAATTGTTCTCAATCTTGACTTCACATGTTAAAGATAAATTTTCAATTTTGAATGGGGAGAGATGGCTGAGTGGACTAAAGCGTCGGATTGCTAATCCGTTGTACGAATTATTCGTACCGAGGGTTCGAATCCCTCTCTCTCCGACCCCCCTGATCACTTGAGATTTTAGAATTGAAATAAATTTCGATTATTTTCTTTTATGAATCTTTTATCTTTATCTAGTATCTATTCCATTTCTTTATACATTTACTTATGAAATACCTATGAAAAAATTAAGGAAAAAGTAAAAACAAATCTCATATCTTTTTTTATTCTTCACGCCCGGGATTACGCCCCGGATCATTAGATAAGAATCCGAAGATGAAGAGAGAAACAAAGAATATTACTACTGTGTAAACGGATAGTTTAAGAGTAAGCATTACAAATCTCCAAGATAAGATAAGATCATTTTTTTTAAGGAAATAGATCACCTATTTTACGACACACACTAGACACTATTTTGATATGACGTTCTAAAGATGAAAAAAAAGAAGTTTTTTTGAAATTTCTTTTCACGAATTTATTTCTAATGTAATAAGATTCGTATTTTTTCGTTATCAAAAATTTCTTGTCATATCCATATCTATAATTAGGTATTGTATGGGATTTTATAAAGGAAAGGTCAGAACAAAAGAAGAAATAAGCTGATTAGCTGATTAAAGATAAAGATCATCACCCCCTTCCCTTATTCAAATTAAATTTCAATATAAAATATAAAATACCAGAATTTTACTTTTTGAATCGAGGGTTCCTAATGTCCAGACTTATTTGAATCTTATTTATGATCTTATTGATTTTCAGAATAAAAATATCATCTTTTTTTTATCGAAGAAATTATGAATTGAATAGAGATTTCATTTTTATCGAAAACTTACAGCAGCTTGCCAAACAAAGGCTAATAGAAAAAAGAGTAAAGGGATAACGGGCATAACGTCTACAATTGGATTGAAAAAGGCATAAGCCTCGGGCAATTTGGCGAAGAAAAAACTACTCGAATAAAGGGTATAATTAAGACAGATACAGATTAAACTAAAGATATTAAACATAACAAATATTCTTTTCTTGTTCTTAAAGATTCAAATTAAATTGAAATGATAATAAATTATCAGAGTGGATTGAGTTGTTTTTCTGAGGAAAATTTTCAAATAAAAAGGCAGATGCAGATAAAAGAAAAAAATTCTTATTTTTCTTTGACTTCTCCCCAATCAAGAATCCTTCCTTACATTCTCCAATCAAATAAGAATACAAGGAATTCTATTTTCATACAATATCTTAATTGAATTCTAAGTAATGATCAATTAATCTTTTTGATTCTATATCTATTGTGTTGAATCCTAGCGACAACATGTCCTATATTTCTTTTGGTTGGTTATTGACGAATAACCAATATTTATCTTATTTTTTCTTAGACCAAATCAAAATGGGGCGTGGCCAAGCGGTAAGGCAACGGGTTTTGGTCCCGTTACTCGGAGGTTCGAATCCTTCCGTCCCAGATCGTTTGCATTAGAAACGAAAGATTCTTCTCTATTGAAATTTAAAATTTAATTCAACAACTTTCTGTTTAATGTTGGATACAATGTTATCCAATCTGAATTCTAAGAATCATTCTTAGAATCATATCTTTTTTTTTACTAAAGTATTTTATTATTAAATATAAATATTCGTGATTACTTTTGTTAACGATTATTTTTTTATATGATGTAGATGGATGCGAAAAGATAAGAATCCGAGGATTCTTATTTTCTCTTTGATCTTACCTTACACGAGATTTTTTCTACTCCATAATAATGAAAACAAAGAAACTTTATTCTCAAACTATCTCTCTATTTTCAATGAAATGAAAATAAGATTTAATTGGAGATGGTAAATAATAAGTAAATCATAATCTTAGAAAAATCATATTTCATAAAGAAAAAATGAGAAAATATTTATAAAAATATGTAATGGTAATGTAATATATTAAATAAGAGTATAAAATATAAATAAAATAGAAATACAATAAATATAATATATAATTATTGTATGTAATTGTATATTTTTATTTTGTATATTTTTCTTATTAATATTATCTTATTATTTCAGATTATCTTATTATTCTAATAATGAAATATTTAGTATTTAGTTAAACATTTAGTTAAATTTAGTTAAAGTGGCTAAAAACTTTTATCCATTCATGGGTATTTTTTTTCATTTGAATGAAAGTAAAGTCAAAGGCTTCTTTTGAGGTTTCTAATTTCTTTTTTAATAATTTTAATAAAAAGAGGTTTATTATGGACAATCCCGAAAGATCTGTTGAAGATGTAAATAAGTTTGCTTAAAACTGATTTGTTTTTTTTCATGTGATATTATTCATATAAGAAAATTATGTGGTATTTTTAAGTGAAATCCTTTCCGGATAACACTTATCTCTAAGTGTAGATTATTATGTATCAATTGGTTCAGCCAATGACTATTCATGATTCCATATTGAATCAATTGCATACGGTTCAAAATTAAAATAAAATGAGAGGGATGTTATGGTAAAACTTCGTTTGAAACGATGTGGTAGAAAGCAACGTGCGACTTGAAGGACATGATTGGCTGTGGATTCTGACATCCACCATCTTCTCTTTCTATACGAATGAAGATGCTCTTGTCTCGACATAATTTGTTCTGCTAGGAACCTAATTTAATTTGTCTTGGGTTACTAAATAATTAAATAAAGATACTAATGGTATATTAAAGTGGTATATTAAAGGTATAGCATATGATGGAGCTCGAGCAAAAATGATTGATTCATTTATCGGGGGAATAATCTAGGGTTAGTGACAATCAATAAGTTAGACCAACTTTGTAAATATATCATCAATATCTAAATATAGATAAATGGAGAGGTTCAAAAATGAACAAGTTTGAAATGAAAAAATCAAATTTGTCGAAATTTTCAAACTGTTTCAATCAAGAGTGTATCACAAAGGAATCAATCTTTCGTATGATTTTTTCATTTTCTTTCCATAGTAAAGAACAAAAAACAAAAGGTATGTTGCTGCTTTTTTGAAAAGGAGTAAGGATCACCGAAGTAATGTCTAAACCCAATGATTTCACAAAGCGCAAAGCAAAGACAACAAATTCCGGAACAAGGAAACACTATTTTCACTTGTCTCAACAATTGGATCAGAATGAGTAAAAAAAATATATATATACGAAAGGAGACAAAAAAAGAAGTTAGAGACAGCTCAAGAAATTCTAAGGATTTCCTTTTGAACTCTTTCAAAACTACCCAACTTGAGTTAGGAGTACAAATGAAATTTCTTTTTCTGTAAAGAAGGAAAAAAAGGCTCAAATTACAGTCTAATTCTTTATGGATCCATTTCTCTTTCTATCTATCTATTATCTATATAGTATAGAAAGAGAAATAGATAGATAGAAAGAGAAATTCTAGAAATTATAATCATTTTTTCTTGAGCCGTATGAGGAGAAAACCTCCTATACGTTTCTAGGGGGGCATCTTTTATCTACATCTATCCCAATGAGCCATCTATCGAATCGTTGCAATTGATGTTCGATCCCGAAGAGAAGGAAGAGATCTTCGAAAAGTGGGTTTTTATGATCCGATAAAGAATCAAACTTATTCAAATGTTCCTGTTATTTTAGATTTCCTTGAAAAAGGTGCTCAACCCACAGGAACTGTTTATGATATTTTAAGGAAGGCAGAATTCTTTAAAGAATTTCGAGTTTCTTTTGATAAAAAAGAAAGGAAAAACAAGAATCATGAATAAAAAAAGGATAGGGTAACTAGTACCTATCTTTGTGTAAATCTTTATTCAAAGTTTTTTCTTTTCTTTTTCTATTCATACTTATCTTTTTCTATTCATACTTATTTTATTCTTCTTTTTCTTTCTTCTTTTTGTGGAACCCCCCAAACAAGGGGGGTAATCTTTCTTCTTGTATTTGTATTGTACCTTTTTTTTTTTGATTAAATAAAGACGCTATTTTTGCTATCTTTACCTTTTCCTTATTTTTTTTTTCCGCTCAAAGTTTTATTCTTTATATTATGCTAATCCAACACAAATTTCTATCTAATTTCTTGAAATTTGTTTGATAAAAAAGTCCATTCATATTGACAATGGCGTATCAAACAAATATAATTTGATCGTATATAAATAGATCTTTTTATCCCCATTCCCTATCGGCTCTTTCATTCACTTTAGTAAAATGAATGAGTTTGCTGTATTTTTTTATTTTGATCATATCTACATTTCATATTGATCCGGGTTGCTAACTCAACGGTAGAGTACTCGGCTTTTAATTGCGACTATGATCTTTTACACATTTGGATGAAGGAATTCGTCTAGACTATTGGTAGAGTTTATAAGACTGCGACTGATCCTGAAAGGTAATGAATGGAAAAAAAAGCATGTCGTAAAAAGAATAATAAAATCATAGAAAAAAAAGATTTCTAGTACTCATAATAGAAATAGAACGAGAGTTTTTCTTTTGATAACAATTGGTAAAGTATTTTGGGTCTATTGAATAAATGGATAGAGCCTTGTGGCTCCAATTCGAGTAAGACAAAAAAGTAACGAGCTTCCCTTCTTAATTTGAATGATTACCCGATCAAATTACTAATTATGCGTTAAAAATAGATTAGTGCCTGATGTGGGAAAAGGTTCTCTTGTGAATTGTGAGTGGACCATTGATTCTTTTTTTTATTAATCCTAATTATTCTTTATTGTGGATTGAAGACGGATGTGTAGAAGAAATAGTATAGTGATAAAAAAGGTATTTTTTTTCCAAAGTCAAAAGAGTGATTGGGTTGCAAAAATAAAAGATTTTTACCCCTTTTTCTTATTGTTATTTTCTTTATTTCTTTTATTGTTATTCTACTTATATTAACAAGTAAAAGAAATCCAAATTGGATAGAAAGAAAGGGAAAGAAAAAAGATCTGTATATTGGGCTCTCTGTCTCCGGGGTATATATTCTTTAATTTGTTCTTACTTTTATATAATCTTTTACTTTATTAGATTATCATTATGTTTTTTACATGTATATAAAGTCTATATTATTATTATTGAAAGTAAAAGTATAGACAGTGCATAATACAATATATGCATACGCCGTTCTGACCATATTGCACTATGTATCATTTCATAACACAAGAAGTGCCTCCCTTTTTTGGTTACAGTAGAAATGTATTTAAATGGCAGAATTACAAGGATATTTAGATTGAAAAAAGATAGATTTCGGCAACAAAACTTCCTATATCCACTACTCCTTCAGGAGTATATTTACTCACTTGCTCATTATCATAGCTTTAATAGTTTTATTTTTTACGAACCTGTGGAAATTATTGGTTATGACAATAAATCTAGTTTAGTACTTGTGAAACGTTTAATTACTCGAATGTATCAACAGAAATCTTTGATTTCTTCGGTGAATGATTCTAACCAAAAGGAAAATGATTTTTGGGGGCACAAGAATTCTTTTTCTTCTCATTTCTCTTCTCAAATGGTATCAGAAGGTTTTGGAGTCATTCTGGAAATTCCATTCTCGTCGCGATTAGTATCTTCCCTTGAAGAAAAAAGAATACCAAAATCTCAGAATTTACGATCTATTCATTCAATATTTCCCTTTTTAGAGGATAAATTATCACATTTAAATTATGTGTCAGATCTACTAATACCCCACCCCATCCATCTGGAAATCTTGGTTCAAATCCTTCAATGCTGGATCAAAGATGTTCCTTCTTTGCATTTATTGCGATTGTTTTTCCACGAATATCATAATTTGAATAGTATCATTACTTCAAAGAAATCCATTTACGTCTTTTCAAAAAAAAAGAAAAGATTCTTTTGGTTCCTACATAATTCTTATGTATATGAATACGAATATCTATTCCTGTTTCTTCGTAAACAGTCTTCTTATTTACGATCAATATCTTCTGGAGTCTTTCTTGAGCGAACACATTTCTATGGGAAAATAGAATATCTTATAATCGTGTGTTGTAATTTTTTTCATAGGATCCTATGGTTCCTCAAAGATACTTTCATACATTATGTTCGATATCAAGGAAAAGCTATTCTGGCTTCAAAAGGAACTTTTATTCTGATGAAA